ATGGCGTTACTCTACCACTGAGTTAAAAGGGCCCTATTCAATTCATGAATTAGTCATTTTTTATTATGGAGTCTAATGCATATATGTATATATGTGCTAATCTAGTACTATACGTACATAATTGATACACGTACATAATTGATACATGTACGAATCCGATATCGAACTTCAAGACATTTTCTTGAATCATGTGATGAGGGGATTCGTACCTTGAATCGAATTCTTAGAAAAAAAAGAAAATGGTTCTCATTTTTGGAATTTTCTGGCTTAGTGGGAGATAGTGATAGGCATATTTAATCTGAACGATAAACAGAGCAATGAATAAAAAAAGAAATGGGAGTTTACCCTTTTTCAGATTGGCCAATCATTGACTGAACTGAAGGAATCCTATACTTCTTTTCGTTATCGTTATATAGAATAATATGGGATGTTTCACTTTATGAATGAAGCACCAAATAAAATAAAAAAATTGATCGAATCATAACATAGAAAATAGGAAAGACTCTTTGGATTTAGCCGTATCATTAGATAATATTGACAATTCCAAAAAACTAATGATACTATCATCATAGTATGATGAGGGTCGGGCAGATATGCCCCCATCGTCTAGTGGTTCAGGACATCTCTCTTTCAAGGAGGCAGCGGGGATTCGACTTCCCCTGGGGGTAGGGTACTACGAAAGGAAGTTAATCATGGATTATCAAGATTATCAATAAGCCTAGAATTCATTCTTCCTGGGTCGATGCCCGAGCGGTTAATGGGGACGGACTGTAAATTCGTTGGCGATATGTCTACGCTGGTTCAAATCCAGCTCGGCCCAAAAATGAGTCCCTCCATGAGTATGATATAATTAATTTGTCCTACAAAAAAAGAAATGCCTAATCTAAACATAACGAGTAGAATATTCTTATGAAATCATAAGAATATGTATGCCATAGACCTTGCTGGGATTGTAGTTCAATTGGTCAGAGCACCGCCCTGTCAAGGCGGAAGCTGCGGGTTCGAGCCCCGTCAGTCCCGAACTAGGATATAGTATAGTATAGGACCCAATGGATTTTTCATTCAACTCATCTCTCTATTTTCTGCGAAAGGCAACACAGGAAGCAAAATGGAATTCCGGTAGGGGATCCCTATTTATTTTGTTTTTTGTTTCACATTTCTCATCAGACAAAGACGGAAATTTCCATTTCTTCCACTAGTATCGATTTATAAGGTAGATATATATGTGGGTTGGTACAATGGCGGTATTACATTACAATATTCAGACTATATTGATTGAGTATTTTAAGAGATACCATACTCACTTTCTTTTTTATTGTTCTCGATCAATAAAATGGAATAGAGTGTCCTCATTTTTACCGAGAGTGCAGACACAACTTATCTTCTATTATACGATACACAATAAAATTACCTCGACAGAGTACTACTTTTCGGGTTAAATCGCCCCTTTTCAATTCTAAATTCCGGCTTTGTTTGTGTTATCCTCAATTATTAATTAATACTAATTGGTTGGAAGCAACCTATCTCATTCTCATTCAAATTGCATTACTGAATTTGCGATGTATACGTTCTATAATCCCAACCCAAGAAGAGTATACTAATTAAATAAAAAGAAAAGGCCAACCAAGCAACCCCCCCCCCCCCTTTTTTTTATACTTAATCTGTCTTTTTTTTTCATATCACTTCTATTGTTTGTTTGGATTGGATCTGTGTATGACCCGTAGTGGTTATATGATACCCCATAACTGTATGTAGTATATGTATACTATTTTATGTATAAGTAGTATTTATGTATAAGTAGTAGAATTATATAAGGAAAATAATAGGTTATAGAAAAAAAAAATGAAAGTCCAATGATAATGATAGGATTTATGATTCAATCAAAAATACCATTTTTGATTTCTATTTAGTATGGATAAAGGATTTGACTATAGTTATACTATTCAATTCTCGACAAGGAATCCATTTGATAGATTAGATATTGTTATTCATAATATTGATCTGATTCAGTATCATCAGGATGCAATTAATCCCATTGAATTTACAGGAGTAAAATTTATCATCTCTATGGGATTAGATCCCGAGTTATTGCGAAACAAAAAACAAAAAGAAGATTATGGAAGTAAATATTCTTGCACTTATTGCTACTGCACTGTTCATTTTGGTTCCTACTGCCTTTTTACTTATCATATACGTAAAAACAGTCAGTCAAAATAATTAATTTGAATGAAATTTGAATTAGTAGTTATTATCAACGACTGAAGAAATGAAAGAAAGAGATTCAAACTTTCAGAAATGATCGGGCTGGAATCAGAAATAGAAGTATCTGAGATAGTGTGGTAGAAAGAACTATATATATAGTTCTTTCTACCACACTATCTCAGTATTATAGAATGTTTCTAAAAGAATGTTTCTAAAGGTTGTATTGTCTACGAATAGAGTCTTTATTTCGTATAGATCAATTTAATATATGTACATACATATATTAGATGTACTTCGAAATAGTATTCTAATTTTTTTTTAGGCTTCGCAAAAGAAAATGATCACAATAAAGAATTGATATAATTGAATTATTCAATCGATTACTCAATTAGTACCCTATAACCCTAGAGTCCACTCCTTCCCCATACTACAAGTGAAAGAGAAAATGTAAAGACTACCATTAAAGCAGCCCAAGCTAGACTTACTATATCCATGTGAATTATGTCCCCTATCTCTATGAAGGAATTGTTCCAGTATTGATTAATAATCATAGTGGAATCAATGGCGCAGAGTCAAAATAGAATTCTGACTTAAGAATATTGATGAACCAAACCAATTCAATGAATACACTTGTAAAAGGTTCCTATATTTATATTATTCTTTATTATTATATTTCTGGTAGAATCCGTAAGCATTAAGTAAAAATACACAGATCCTTTCTTTGGAAATATCAAAGGAATGCTCCTAATGGAGCAGGTAAGAATAAAGAATAGTAAAATCTTTTGGTACCCTTCTTTACATATGCAAAAACATCAAAATATACCATCAAGATAGATAACTTTCTATCAGAATTCTATTTTGACTCTATAAGAGCAGACAGACCATCCTGATTGTATTGCATGCATGTCTGAGCACTCAGAGACTTTTGTGAGTCTGGATAGTTAAAGTCTCTTCGTACCTTTCCACAATTCCGAAATTTAGTTCCCTTCATCCTATCCAATCTAATTTCATATTTAATATCAGACGGAGTTGCTAGACACTACCTTATTGAACTGAGAGTAGTATAAGATAATTAGGGGATCCTAATAGTCTTTTGTATAATGTATAATCTCTTCTTTAATCCTAGGAAAAAAGGATACTTTAGGAATAGGATTGGATACCAAGTTTCCTACCTCTGGATTTTGAAGTTCTGAATCCCAGAATCGACACTCTCACTATTTCTTGGATTCCATTTCAAAATAAATGGTCCGAACTAATTATTAATAAATAATCAAATAAATAATAAGGGAGGTTTGTTTCATCAATATTTGCACCATACCGGTTTGGGCCACACCCGCCCAGAATCCCGTGGATTCTAAAAAAAGTAAAGTATTGACACGTCTGCTTTGCTTAGTTCTTAATCTTTTGTTGATTAGGCGACACCCGGATTTGAACCGGGGATAAAGGATTTGCAGTCCCCCGCCTTACCACTTGGCCATGTCGCCCAATTGGATCCAATCCAAAACGGATAAAAAGATTACCCATATTCTATAATTCTATTTTTTTTTATCTTGAATCCCGTTGGTCGTACTTATCCTAAAAAATGGATTTTCGGTCACAGGCTGAAAAATTCAGGGCAAATTGGAACTATTAACCATTTACTTTGAATTAGCGAACGGGTCTTTCATTTTTATATCAAATGAAATTCTGTTTCCTTAATGGCATAAAAAAACAAATTTATTTATTACTAATGAGTATCCATTATTTTCAATAAATAATATTTTTCAATTTCAATTATAACAACATATATGTGTATATGTAAACCCCAGAACAGAAATTGTTCTTACCCAGATACCGAGCCGGGTCTCGCTCTTATGTGCATATCCCGATTAAAGAATCGTCGTCCTTGAATTTTTCATTACCAAGAATATTTTTAATATAAACTAGGAATTCCGTGAATTCTTTTTTGCAATGAAATTAAATTGAGTGTGCTAAAAAAAGGAAACTCTATACTACTTCTGATTATTCTGTCTTTATCTCATTCATAGAAAGGAGATTAAATCCTGAATCCTTTTTTGTATCCAATCCTATGGTAATATCATAATAATAGGTAGAAATAGGATCCATTTTGATATTCTATAACAAAATTACATAAGTGTAAGTGACAGAATTTTAGGAATTTTGTATAAATTTTCCTATTTGTACTTGTCGCAAATTCGAACTTGCGTCGAAAAGGCTCTTTATTCCTCCACCTCGTCTCCGTTCATACGTATGAAATTTATATATGGGGTTGGTTAAAATTTCATGTGATTCAGTAAACAAAATATACATTCCATCACTATTCATCGAACCGGGCGGATCGATGAATAGTGATGAGCCCATAATGGGATTTTTCAATAAATAAATAGGAAACTTAAGATTAAGATGCTCCGGAATGGAAATGAGGGAATGTCCACAATACCTGGATTTAGTCAGATACAATTTGAGGGATTTTGTAGGTTCATTAATCGGGGTTTGACAGAAGAATTTCATAAGTTTCCAAAAATGGAAGATAGAGATCAAGAAATAGAATTTCAATTATTTGTGGAAAGATATCAATTGGTAGAGCCCTTGATAACAGAAAGAGATGCTGTGTATGAATCGCTCACATATTCCTCTGAATTATATGTACCCGCGGGATTAATTTGGAAAACCGGTAGAGATATGCAACAACAAACTGTTTTTATTGGAAACATTCCTTTAATGAATTCTCTGGGAACCTCTATAGTAAATGGAATATACAGAATTGTGATCAATCAAATATTGCAAAGCCCGGGTAT